TTGGAAAAGCCCACATACGACGAAGATTTTTTGCTGCTGTCGGAAAAAGAAAAAGTCCCGCTCCTATTAACATAGGAACTGAAAGTGGAACGAAAGGTAAAATCCACGTATATTGATATGTCTGTTCCATAAAAAAAGTTTTAATTAATATTAATTGTTTCCGATTCACCGGACTTTACCTCTTTTGAAAGGAGTCGATAAAAAAATGAAGATATGCACTAACTAAAATAGAATTTTTGAATTTTAATTTCTTTTTACTTATTCTTTTTCTTTCTGAATTTCTGCTAAATACTTCAAATATTCAAGTTAAGAAGTTACAATTGGTCAAATCATATGCATTAATTACTAATCTCCTTCGAATTTGAAAATTCAAGTCAAATTAGTCATATTTTCCACGAGTTTGAGAAGTTTCTAAAAAAATTCTTTCTTATTTTTAGAAATCTTTTATGCGATTTTCCCATATTGTTCACCCATCTTATGTATTCTATTCTTTTCGCTTTTTAGAAAAAAAAAGATTATCTAGAAAATAAATACATAGTGAATTAGAAAAGCGCAGATTTTTTGAACAATAGATGTCTTTCACATCCAGCTATACCAATGAGTAATCTCTTAATTTTTATTTAAATGGCAGTTCCAAAAAAGCGTACTTCTGCATCAAAAAAGCATATTCGTAAAAATTTTTGGAAAAGGAAGGGATATTGGGCGGCGTTAAAAGCGTTTTCCTTAGGGAAATCTATTTCGACCAGAAATTCAAAAAGTTTTTTTGTGCGACAAACAAAAAAAATAAGTAAATTAAGTAATAAAACATAACACGTTGGAATAATCTAAATCAGTCTGAGTCAAAAATTGACTCATTTTATTTCGAAAATCAAATTCCCGATTTCATTCCCTATTGATTAACTCAACAGGGAATGGAAATCCTTTCGCTCTTCGAATATGTAGAATAAGAATTCTTCTGTTTACCTTACCGAATTAATGAAAAAAAAAATGTTTTTTTCGGGGGGGGTTCTATCCCTTAATTCATAGTAGGACTATCTGGTTTTACAAGAGTTCAAGTCGAGAAGACTATAAAATACACAATAAAACTAAGACCCTAAACTAAAATAATGAACCTTCAAATACCTATTTGAACATATTTTTATTCATCAATTTGAATCTTTCCTAAAAACTATTGTACCCAATTGAATTCCTAAACCTAGACGATTACTTATTCATAGGCTATAATGAGGTCAAGACAAGCCGCTATGGTGAAATTGGTAGACACGCTGCTCTTAGGAAGCAGTGCTAGAGCATCTCGGTTCGAGTCCGAGTAGCGGCATGTCATCTCCTAAAAAAAGAAAATAGATCGTATAATGAATAATGAATTCAATTGCCGATTTCTATTTTAGAATTAAGGAACTTTTTTGTATGATATTTTCAACTTTAGAACATATATTAACTCATATTTCTTTTTCGGTCGTTTCCATTATAATTACAATTCGTTTGATAACCTTTTTAGTCGATGAAATCGTAAAACTAGATGATTCATCTCAAAAGGGCACGATAATGACTTTTTTATGTATAACAGGATTATTAATTACTCGTTGGATTTATTCGGGACATTTTCCACTAAGTGATTTATATGAATCGTTAATCTTTCTTTCATGGAGTTTTTCCTTTATTTATATAGTTCCGTATTTCAAAAGAAATCAAAATTTTCTAAGCACAATAATTGGCCCAAGTGCAATTTTTTCCCAGGGCTTTGCTACTTCAGGTCTTTTAACTGAAAGACACGAATCCACAATATTAGTACCCGCTCTTCAATCCGGGTGGCTAATAATGCACGTAAGTATGATGATATTAGGTTATGCGGCCCTTTTATGTGGATCATTATTATCAGTATCACTTTTAGTCATTACAGTTAGAAAAAAGAGAAAGTGTTTTTCTACGAGTAATCATTTATTAAATTTAAATGAGTCGTTTTTCCTTGGTGAAATCGAATACATGAATGAACGAAGAAATGTTTTCCAAAAAACTTCTTTTTTTTCTCCAAGGAATTATTACAGATCGCAATTGAGTCAACAATTGGATTATTGGAGTTATCGGGTTATTAATCTAGGATTTCTCTTTTTAACCATAGGAATTCTTTCTGGAGCAGTATGGGCTAATGAAGCATGGGGATCCTATTGGAGTTGGGACCCAAAAGAAACTTGGGCTTTTATTACTTGGATCGTATTTGCAATTTATTTACATACTCGAACAAATAGAAAATGGAAGGATACAAATTCAGCAATTGTGGCGTCTATTGGATTTCTTATAATTTGGATATGCTATTTTGGAGTCAATCTATTAGGAATAGGACTACATAGTTATGGTTCATTTACATTAATATCTAATTGAATTCAAAAAGGGGGGGTTCTTACGAATAGGAATAGAAAGGTGTACAACATAGCAGATCAAAAACTTTGTGTGAACTGGTTCTCGCCAGTTCACACAAAGTTTTTTACTTAACGCAAGAGAAAAAGCCTTCTTTTTCTCATTGTACAACAAACATTTTTGTAAATGATAAGATTTTTTAATTTTTCTTTTTTATGAATAAAAAAAGAAAAACTATCTATAAAAAGAATTAGATAGAATAACTTCAACCTTTTCAACTGATAGTGAAAGAACGAAATCCGGGTACATACCAATACCGAGTACCGGTAAAAAAATAGCGATCGAAAGAAATAACTCTCGTGGTCCAGAATCAAAAAAAGAAGAGTTTGGGCCATTAAATATCTTGTATCCATAGAACATCTGGCGTAACATAGATAATAAATAAATAGGAGTTAATATCATTCCAATCGCCATTACAAAAGTAATTAGGAGTTTTATCATTAAAAAATATTTTGGACTAATTATTAGTCCAAAAAAGACAATTAATTCGGCAACAAAACCACTCATACCTGGTAATGCAAGGGAGGCCATCGAAAAGCTACTGAACATCGTAAATATTTTTGGCATTGGGATAGCTATTCCACCCATTTCGTCAAGATAAACAAGACGTATTCTATCATAAGTTGTTCCGGCCAAGAAAAAAAGTGCAGCACCAATAAATCCATGAGAGATTATTTGTAAAAGGGCTCCGTTGAGCCCCATATCTGTGATAGAACCTATTCCTATAATTATGAAACCCATATGAGATACAGAAGAATAGGCTATTCTTTTTTTTAAATTCCGTTGACCGAGAGATGTTGAAGCTGCATACATTATTTGCATTGCACCTACTATCATCAACCAAGGAGAAAATATAGAATGAGCATGAGGAAATAATTCCATATTGATCCGAACTAATCCATACGCTCCCATTTTTAATAAGATTCCGGCTAGAAGCATACAAGTACTATAATGGGCTTCTCCGTGGGTATCTGGTAACCATATATGTAGGGGTATAATTGGCAATTTGACAGCAAAAGCAAGAAAAAATCCAATATAAAATATTATTTCCAAGGCCACAGGATAGGACTGATTCGCTAATATTTCAAAATTGAATGTTGGTTCAGTAGAACCATATAAACCGATACCCAGAACTCCCATTAAAAGAAAAACAGAACCCCCCCCCGTGTACAAAATAAATTTTGTAGCTGAGTACAAACGTTTTTTTCCTCCCCACATGGATACAAGAAAATAAACGGGAATTAATTCTAACTCCCACATGAGGAAAAAAAGTAAAAGATCTCGAGAAGAAAATAATCCTATTTGCCCACTGTACATTGCTAACATCAGGAAATGAAATAATTGAGAATCTCGAGTAACTGGCCAAGCCGCTAAGGTAGCTAGAGTAGTAATGAATCCCGTCAGTAAAATGGGTCCTATAGAGAGTCCATCTATTCCTAATCTCCAATGGAAAGCAAAAAAATGGATCCATTTATAATCCTCCATTAGTTGGATTAATGGATCATCCGGTTGAAAATAATAGCAGAATGCATAAGTTGTTAGAAGAAGTTCTAAGATACATATACAAATAGTATACCAATGTATGACTCTATTTCCCCTATGTGGAAGAAAAAAAATTAAAGAAGCCGCAAATATTGGCAAAACAACAATTATTGTTAACCAAGGAAAATGGTTCGTGGTAAAGACAAGATACACTTGGGCCATAAAAATCCGTGCTCCATTTTATTTGTTTGATTTTGAGCACGGATTTGGTCAGTAAAAAAAAAAGAAAATGGATTCAAGTAGAGTTTTATGGAATGTATCAATAAGCTAGACCCATACTGCGAGTTGTTTCATGCCATAAATAAACTCGAACACTCAAGAAATCCGTTGGACAGGCGGATTCACATCTCTTACAACCAACACAGTCCTCGGTCCTTGGAGCAGAAGCGATTTGTTTAGCTTTACATCCGTCCCAGGGTATCATTTCTAATACATCGGTGGGGCACGCTCGAACACATTGAGTACATCCTATACATGTATCATAAATCTTTACTGAATGTGACATTGGATCTATACATTTTTGAACGTCATAAATTTTCGGTCTAGTAAACTAACTTATAAATGAATCCTATAGTTAGATACCAGACGAATCAATGAGTGATCAGAATCAATTTACTTCCGGATTGATTTATGAGCGAGAGCCAAAATACTTTGATTTCTTATGTTTTTGCAACCACGATCATACCTTACCCGTATCAAACCTGCCAATTTGAATTTATTTATTCATATTCCAATTTCCATTTATATGATTAATACTATTTATTCAACAAATTAGATTGGTTAATACGAGTTGATTTTCTGTTACGATAAATTGATGAAACAATAGCCGGTCCAATAGCTGCTTCAGCGGCTGCAATAGTTATAACAAAAATTGAGAAAATGTCTCCTCTTAATTGACGATTATCAAAAATATCAGAAAATGTTACAAAATTGATATTAACTGAATTTAATATAAGTTCAAGACATATGAGGGCTCTAACCATATTTCGACTTGTGATCAATCCATAGATACCAATAGAAAATAAATAGGCACTCAAAACAAG